AAAAATTAAATAACCCATTAAAATTTATTCGAAATGCTTTTATATTTCTATTTATATTTCTAGAATGTTCAATATATGTTTTACATCTTCTATGCGAAAATGTTTAATTTTCATAAGATCTTCTTGACTGTTATTCAAAAGATCCAATAATGTATGTATATTGGACCTTTTGAGGCAATTATAGACCCTGGGGAACAATTCTGATTGGTCAATAAAAATATATTGCAATGCGATTTCTTTTTTATTTTTCCTTTGTTTAGCCAATCTACCATGAAAAGTAAAAAGGGGCAAAGTAACTTTGTGTTGATTGTTTTCTAACTGTAAGTTTTCTTCTTCTGCATGTAAAAAAGGAATAAATAAATCAATCAAATTCCGGGAGGCGTCATGAAGTGCTTCTTTAGGAGTTAAACTTCCATTTGTCCATATTTCGAGAAAAAGTATCTCCTGTTTTTCATTCCCATTCACATAAGAATGAATGCTATGATTCGCATTTCGAACAGGCATGAATACAGCATCTATAGGATAACTTCCGTCTTGAAAGTTATTTGGCGTTTTTATACGATATCCGCGATTCCTCTCGATTTGTAATTCAATACACAAATTAATTGGTTCCGTTAGGTTAGCTATATGCTGTGTATTATCAACGATTTCCACAGAAGGTGGTAAGATAATGTCTTGAGCAGTTACATATCCAGGACCCTTGATACAAATAGACGCGTTACGAGTTCCATATAGATTACTTCTCAATACAATTTCTTTCAAATTCATTAAAATTTCATGTACGGATTCTTGAATACCTATTATGGTAGAATATTCATGTGGTATTTTCTCAGATTTTGCGCGTGTGATACATGTTCCTTCTATTTCTCCGAGCAAAGCTCTTCGCATCGCAATTCCTATTGTATCTGCTTGACCTTTCATAAGTGGGGCCAGAATAAAGCGTCCATAATAAAGACGCTTACTGTCTGCTCTTGATTCAACACACTTCCACTGTAGTGTCCGAGTAGATACTGTTACTTTCTCTCGAACCATAGTATATTATTTGATCAAATCATTGAATTATTTATTTCTCTTGAAATCTCTTCAATGTTTATTTTTACACACGCCTTTTTTTAGGGGGCCTACAGCCATTATGTGGCATAGGGGTTACATCGCGTATGAAACTTAATAGTATACCACTTCTACGAATAGCTCTTAATGCCGCATCTCTTCCGAGACCCGGGCCTTTTATCATGACTTCTGCTCGTTGCATACCTTGATCCACTACTGTCCTAATAGCATTTCCTGCTGCGGTTTGAGCGGCAAATGGTGTACCTCTTCTTGTACCCTTGAATCCACAAGCCCCGGCGGAGGACCAAGAAATTACTCGACCCCGCACATCTGTAACAGTCACAATCGTATTATTGAAACTTGCTTGAACATGAATAACTCCCTTTGGTACTCTACGCGCATTCTTACGTGAACCAATACGTCTATTTCTACGTGAACCAATTTTTGGTATAGGTTTTGCCATATTTTATCATCTCATAAATATAAGTCAGAGATATATGGATATATCCATTTCATGTCAAAACGTATCCTTATTTTTTTTTACTTATTTATTTGTACATCTGTACATCGGTTACTTTTGATTTCGAGAGTCTTTTTTGCTTTAGAAAGATTAGCCTTGTCTTTGTTTATGTCTCGGGTTGGAACAAATTACTATAATTCGTCCCCGCCTACGGATCAATCGACATTTTTCACAAATTTTACGAACAGAGGCCCTTATTTTCATATTTGTCATTCCTTTTCTTACTATTTATTGGAAGAAAATAAGTTTCTTGAAATTTTTAACTTCGAATTGTATCCCCACGAAAGAATGTTGAAATTGAAAAAACCACCGAATCATTCGAGTCTTTGCTTTGGAGTCTATAAACTATACGTCCTTTGGTTGAAATAAGGACTTACCTCAATTTTTATTCTATTTCTTGGTAGTACTTGGTAGTATACGTATAAAACAACGTCGAATCCTTTCCGAAACAAAAACCAGAATCATATTTTCATTATCTCAAATCTAAACGAACCCGGAAGATACATACCATTGGTAAGTTGTTCAGTAATTAAACCCTCATGAATCTTTTTTTGTTTCATTCCCGGTAAAACCGCTTTGAAGTATCAACTAATGTAAGAGGGGTAATATTATAAAGTTGTCCTTTCTCTTTTTTCACAAATATGAAAGTTCTTCGTATAATTCGTCTATCAGAAAGATTACCATATATAACACAAAATTTCTCCGCCGATTCCTTCTATTCGAGCCCTTCGGTCTGTCATTATACCTCGAGAAGTAGAAAGAATTACAATCCCCATTCCGCCTAAAATTCTAGGAATTTTTTGATAGTTAGAATATATTCGTAAACCGGGTCGACTGATCCGTTTTAAATTTAAAACAGTTCTATACGATCCTTTTCTATTTCTTCTATGTCGTAGTGTTAAAACCAAAAAATATTTATTGCTTTCCTGATGTTTTCTCACGTTTTCAATAAAACCTTCTTGTAAAAGGATTTTAACAATATTTTCAGTGATGTTAGTAGATGGTATTCGAACTGTTCTTTTTTTATTCATGTCAGCATTTCGTATAGCGGTTATTATGTCAGCAATAGTGTCTTTACTCATGATAAACTAAGATTTTTGTTGCCCCCAAATTTTGATATAATCAACATGCTCTTTTTCTTTTTTTATTTATCTTTATTTCTGAATTATTAAAGGTATATACGTGATATATAAACAATCTACTAATTAATCGGTTTCATTCAAATACCAAATACTATAACTATATTACGGCCTTCCCTTATAATACTTCGGGTGCTAATGAAACTATTTTAGTGAAATTTAACTGTCTTAATTCCCGGGCGATCGCGCCAAAAATTCGGGTTCCTTTAGGATTTCCTTCTTGATCAATAACAACTGCAGCATTGTCATCATATCGTATTATCATACCGTTGTCGCGTTTGAGTTCTTTACAAGTACGTACAATTACAGCTCGGATTACTTCTGATCTTTCTAGAGGTGTATTTGGTACGGCTTCCTTGATTACAGCAACAATAACGTCACCAATATGAGCATATCGTCGATTACTAGCTCCTATGATTCGAATACACATCAATTCTCGGGCTCCGCTGTTATCCGCTACATTTAAATGGGTTTGAGGTTGAATCATATCGTTTTTTTATCGATTTTTTTTTTTGTTTTCAATGCAAGGGTCTAAATAAAAAAAAAAAATATTATTTGTTCAAAACAAAAAACCTGCAATTTTTTTTTCATACAAAAGACCCCTTTCCTTTGTTTCTACATCCCTATCCCGAAAGAATGAATTGAGTTCGTATAGGCATTTTGGATGCCGCTATTGAAATTGCCCTTCTGGCTATATTTTCTGCTACTCCGCTCATTTCATAAAGTATTCTACCGGGTTTAACAACAGCTACCCAATATTCGGGAGATCCTTTCCCCGAACCCATACGTGTTTCTGTAGGTCTTACTGTAACGGGTTTGTCTGGAAATATGCGTACCCATATTTTTCCACCGCGGCGTGCGTTTCGTGTCATTGCTCGCCGCCCTGCTTCTATTTGTCTAGATGTGATCCAAGCGGGTTCAAGCGCTTGAAGAGCATATCTACCGAAGCAAATACGATTGCCTCGATAAGATATTCCTTTCATTCTTCCTCTATGTTGTTTACGGAATCTGGTTCTTTTGGGGTTATAGTTGATGGTTGTTTATCAATTCCATCCATCTCTACTACAGAACTGGACATGAGAGTTTCTTCTCATCCAGCTCCTCGCGAATTAAACAATTAAAAAATAATATACACGGTGAATAATATACGGAATCGTGGTATTCTTTTAAATTTTATCTAATCTATATCTATTATAAATTTTAAATTTTTTGTGTTTTAATATATAATTAAACACGTCTTATAGATAATGTCGTTTTTATATAACGTTATCGTTATAATGAATCTTTATTTTCTTTTTCCTTTGTATTATCATATCGAATCGACTAAAATTTAGAAATAAAAAAAAATTCGCGGGCGAATATTTACTCTTTCAACATTCAATTGTAAGATTAGTCTATGACATGACCTCTCAGAATAAATGAATAGGTTTCTGGTTCGTTCCGCCATCCTACCCAATGAATCATTAGGATTCGTTTTCAATAGAATCTTATGCATTCACAGGTTCTGTCGTCCCCACCACTTCTCGATTAATGGTTAGGTCTGAATTCTACAACGGAGCCCTTAATGAAATTTATTAATGAATGAAATTTTTTCTTGAGTCAACCTTCTCAGTCTTTATTGGCTCAGGGCTCTTGATTTTTTCTTCTATGCACCGATTTGTCTAATTATGGATCAATCAGTATTGATGCTTTATTACATTCCCTTTATATGAGATGACTCATAGACCTTACATATTGGAATTATATATCATTGATATTTCTTTTCCTATCTTTCTCTCACCCTTCCATTTATCTGTATACTTTTATTGCTTTACAACTCATAATCAGATTGGTTTTTCTTTTGTGTTTATGCAAAAAAGATTTCAGTTGCTACAATGATATGACTCATATATCATATCTTGACTGGTTCCTTATATCCAGATAATGCGAAGCGATGAGTTGATTATTAGTTCTATAGTTATCAGTTCGTACTACGGGCCGGTCGATTTTGTTGAATCCTATAATCCTAAAAAAACCAACGAGTCACACACTAAGCATAGCAATTATATCAAACGATTAATCGAATTTTTATTCAACCTTATAGAATTGTTCATTTTTTTTTTTTTTATTATTTAACAGAAAAGGAATGAAAGAGTTTGCCTTTTTTGTTTTATCACCAGATAGAACTAAATACAAGTAAAGTAAGTTCTTATTATTCCTCGTCTACAAATATCCAAATTTTGATGCCTAATACCCCATAGATAGTTCGAACTGCGTAGGCACAATAATCAATTTTAGCTCGAATGGTTTGT